TTAAATTAAAATCTAATACTAATAATAATAATAAGAGACTATAAATGAAAGCCCCTTTCTCGCACCCATTTTAATTTTACATCACATTGTCGAAACAAAAATATTGTATCCAGCCATGAAAATTAAATCGAAATGTTTGATCTATGAAACCACGATCTGATATCTATAAGTTTATAAAATATATATAATATATATATAAATTATAAATTGATCTTGCCCTGTGTTCTGGAATAAAAATAGTTAAACCGTCTCTTATGTTGTGACTTAGAATAAACCCTTTTCTGTAAAGAAAGAGAAAAGCTATTTATTCCTAACTTTTTCCTTATAGAACAAGAAGATTTAATCGTCAATATCGACAGATTACCGCGCAGTCCAAAGAGATATGAAAATTAAAAACAAAAGCTTCACTGTACTGTTCAAATTTTTAATTTTAATATCAGAATAGTGGATATAGTTATGATTCAAGGGGTTAGGTCCACTTACTTTATTTCTTTTATTGATTTATAATTTATTTGATGGCAATAATAAAAAAAAGGAAATTAGGAATATTTTAAGATTCAAGTAGACAACTTATTATTGTTCAGTATAAACGTAATACTATATAAGTATTATATATAATAAACATAATAGCAAATGGTCACCCTTATAACTTAACTATAATTCATTATAATTAATTAAATTAATATAATGAATTATTATTTAAATAATTAAAAATTAATAATTTAATTTATTACTTTTTTTAAATACAAATATAAAAAATATCTATATTCGTCCTTTAAATATAAAGACTACTGCGGGAGTTTTATGAAAAAACCAAAGCCCCTTATCGGATTTGAACCGATGACTTACGCCTTACCATGGCGTTACTCTACCACTGAGTTAAAAGGGCATGGTTGATTCAATTCCTGAATAAGGCACGAGTCACTATATATTTAGTGTATATACATATTATATATATATAAATAGATCTTTTACATAATATATATATATCTTATGCGGTCGAATATATTTTATACGTATATTGGTTCACTCCAGAACGATAAATTTAATTTACATAATTGACTGGAGTTATAGGGTATACTTGTAAGTATAATATAAGTGAAAAAGGTTTTTTTTATTTAAAAAATATCAATGCAAGGAATTTTTTTAAGCCAGATGATAATTGTCATCATAAGGAAATTCATTTGATTGATATAAGTACCTATCAATTCAACCTAAATCCAAAATATTTCATCGAATCATTAATAAAACTATTATGCTTGTCCCCCACAAACCAAATTGTTAGATAAAAAAAGTTATTATTTATTAAAAATTAATAATATTAACAATAAAAAAATATTTAGTTATTGAATTATAGAATATTGATTAGATAGAATATTGATTAGAATGAACGATTCAGAAATATAAATAATCAAAAAATTATATAATCGTGAAAGATATAAAGATCCTTCGCATTGATTCATATGATTCCATTATATTGACAATTTTAAAAAACTATTCATACTATGATCATAGTATGATGGCGGTTGTGCACATATGCCCCCATCGTCTAGCGGTTCAGGACATCTCTCTTTCAAGGAGGCAGCGGGGATTCGACTTCCCCTGGGGGTAGGGTACTATGAAAGGAAGTGTATCATGGATTATCGCTAAGCCTGGATTGATTTTTCCCGGGTCGATGCCCGAGTGGTTAATGGGGACGGACTGTAAATTCGTTGGCAATATGTCTACGCTGGTTCAAATCCAGCTCGGCCCAATCATTCACTGATCCATCATGAAATGATATAACCCGTTTGTTGTTCTCCAGAAATGCTCGATCCCCAAAAATTATCAGATATTGATATATCTTATCTTTACCGCGATCACTATTTATTTACAGTCTAATGATCTAGATTCAGATCAATGTGTAAAGTATAAGGAAAAGAGTAAAGAAAAAACACCTTTTTCATTGAAAAATTGATTATCTATCCCTTGATTTGTAAATAATGAAAAGATTATGATTATTAGTAATCCATGCCACTCTTGCTAAAGAACATATTCATATCGAAAGTTTTTGAATGAAATCATATGAATATGTATACTGTACACTTTTTTTATTATGTTATTTCCTTGGGATTGTAGTTCAATTGGTGAGAGCACCGCCCTGTCAAGGCGGAAGCTGCGGGTTCGAGCCCCGTCAGTCCCGATGGATCCAAATCCAATAAAAAAATACAGGAATTCATCCTTCCTTCTTTTATGTGAAAGGGGGTACAAATAGTATAATTTCATTCCCAACAGGAATCCTTTTTATTTTTTAATTTCTTCTATTGTTTGTTTAGAACCAATGGTAAGCGTAAAGGCGGTTAGATGATACTTCATCAAATGATTATACAAGGAGGTCGCTAGTTTATAGAAAAGAAAGGATCAAAAATAATTAAAAATTTAACTAAAAATAAAGTGAAAGGTGTTTTTGATTGTATCAGGAATTTCCGTTGGAATTCAGTATGCATAAAAGATTTTCCTATCTTATACTAGTCAATTCTTGACGCTGAATCAATTTGTCAGATATTTTTATTCATGATATTGATCCGATTCGATTACATCAAGTGTAATTCATATTCATCCCATTGAATTTACAGACAAAAGATTTATCATCTCTATGGGATTAAATCCCGAGTTATTGCGAATTAAAGAAAAATTAAGAAATTATGGAAGTAAATATTCTCGCATTTATTGCTACTGCACTGTTCATTTTAATTCCTACTGCTTTTTTACTTATAATATACGTAAAAACAATAAGTCAAAGTGATTAATTTGAATTAAACTTGTGACTTTTTAGTTCTTATCAATGATTGAAGAGAAGAAATAAAATAAAAAGGATTCAAATTTCGCCTTTTAAATGAAATGATCGAACTATACTCAGCAGTATTCTATGAGATACTAGATAGTGTGGTATAAAAAAATTTATCGACCATACTATCTAGTATTGTTATTATACTGTAGAAAGTTTGTTGTATGAAGATACAGGATCCACATTATTATCTTCATATATGGAATTGATATTATAGATATCCATTCCATATATTACATATATAATGTACAGAGTCTTATGTTCTAATTCTATTTCTTTGCTTCATCTATTTATATTTGATTTGTGTTGATTACAATCAATCTGAAATAATCCCAAAGACAGCTTTTACTTTACGATTCTAATTCCTAGAATTCTTCTTATTTTGAATATAAATTCCGATATCCATTTAAAGAAAGATTCAAATCAATGAAGGAATAAAGGGTATATTTATAATATAATAAAATCAAGTAATCTTATTGTTAGCATTCCTCCAAAGAAGTAATTGATTGAGCAGTTGACATAGGATCCAGAGGTCCATGGGAACTTCTTCGGATTTCGAAAGTGAAATAGTCAACTAAAAAAATAAAGTATTTCCAGAACGATCTATAAAAAATTAGTAGTACTTCTATAGTCCGCTTCTTCCCCATACTACGAGTGAAAGAGAAAATGTAAAGACTACCATTAAAGCGGCCCAAGCGAGACTTACTATATCCATGTGAATTTTGTCCTCGATCTCTATGAAGGAATTATTCAATTATTATTCACTAATAATAGTAGACTTTATAACGCATAGTCAAAAGGGGATTCTGATTCAACACCATTGATGAAACAATCCAATAAATCCAATTAGAACAGTTCTTATAATTATAAGATTTATTGTATAATCGGAAAACATTAATCACAAGAAAAATACACAGAGACAGTCTTTGAAGTAGCAGAAGTATCAAAGGAATGTTAATAACATGTCAGAATAATAAGACTTATTTTCTCTTTTGTCGCCTTTCATTAAGTCAAAAATAAAAAAAATATATATATATATAGAATCAAGAACGATCATTATATATTGAATACCCCTAGTTATTTTTAGTTCTTTTTCATTTTTCCCATTTATTTGTTATTTGATAAAAATTTTGCCATCTCCAATTGTCCCTATGAAATAATCGAAGATGTCCTATTACGCTCTTGACTAGAGGTTATCGAAAAGGCAATATTTCTTTGTGTACTTTAATTTTTAACTTTATATTTTAAATATAAATAAGTAAAAGTACATAAACTTAAAGTATATGTAAGTACTTATAGATTAAGTAAAAGCTAATTATCCATTTAATCAAATTACTATTGATTGAATGCCAGAGTACTCAAAAACTTTCATGAGTATGTATACAAAGTATCTTCTGTTCTTTAGACAACTAAGTAATTTAATTAGATTCTCCCTCCACTATCCAAGCTAATTCAAGACTCAGCCAGTATACACTCCATTAGTAGTGGAGTGGGCTATCATCTAAAATAAAAAGTTACCAGTTCTTTTTCATGACTATAAGCTTTCCTTAAATTCTAATTTATAGAACAGAAATTCCCAGATACTTAGAATCAAGGAAGTATCCAGAGTCTTTTTCCTGCGCTTGCTTCTGCTGGAACAAACTTGTCGAGTTATATCAACAAACCAGAATAAAGTATTTCGACTCCTTTGTTAATCAGGCGACACCCGGATTTGAACTGGGGAAAAAGGATTTGCAGTCCCCCGCCTTACCGCTCGGCCATGCCGCCAAAACGATACAAAATTTATGACAAAATTTTCCCTTTCCCTTTTACTTTTTTTCTTGTACTTGTATTTTGCATCCCGTTTTCTTTAAAAGCTTTCCTAAAGGAAATCCGTACTTTACTTTTTTTTTGTTTCAATTGGTTGTTCAATTCCTTCAATTGAGTGTAGCGTATCTTAAAATCCCAAATATTTATAAACATTATTTCACCTTTTAAAAAAAAAAAAAAATATATATATTATATATGGTTTTCAGTCACAAAACTAAAAAATTAGGACAAATTTGAACCGTTAACTATTGATTGTAAATTCATGAACGATTCTTTAATTTGAATCTAAAACAGTGTTTACTTAATGATATAAGTAAATTCAAATTGATACATAACTCATCCGTTTTTATTTATTTTTCAAAAA